TTTTATCTGGCAGTTTTCTGGATGTTAAATACTATTGGCTGGGTTACTTTTTATTGGCATTGGAAACATATCACATTATGGCAGGGTAACGTTTCACAGTTTAATGAATCTTCCACTTATTTGATGGGATGGTTAAGAGATTATCTATGGTTAAACTCTTCACAACTTATCAATGGATATAACCCGTTTGGTATGAATAGTTTATCAGTCTGGGCATGGATGTTCTTATTTGGGCATCTTGTTTGGGCTACTGGATTTATGTTCTTAATTTCCTGGCGTGGTTATTGGCAGGAATTGATTGAAACTTTAGCATGGGCTCATGAACGTACACCTTTGGCAAATTTGATTCGATGGAAAGATAAACCCGTAGCTCTTTCAATTGTGCAAGCAAGGTTGGTTGGATTAGCTCACTTTTCTGTAGGTTATATATTCACTTATGCGGCTTTCTTGATTGCCTCCACATCGGGCAAATTCGGTTAATTATTTATGTATTCTATCCGCAATAATATATTTTTTTAATAAAAAAAATATAGGTATGCACTCTTAATATTTATTTCTACATCTAGGATCCGATTTGTATCATTATCATTGATAATAAGAGGAACTTACGCATTATGGCAAAAAAAAGTTTGATTTATAGGGAGAAGAAGAGGCAAAAATTGGAACAAAAATATCATTTGATTCGTCGATCCTCAAAAAAGGAAATAAGTAAGATTCCGTCGTTAAGTGAGAAATGGAAAATTCATGGAAAATTACAATCCCTACCGCGTAATAGTGCACCTACACGTCTTCATCGACGTTGCTTTTCGACTGGAAGACCGAGAGCTAACTACCGAGACTTTGGACTATCTGGACACATCCTTCGGGAAATGGTTCATGCATGTTTGTTGCCAGGGGCAACAAGATCAAGCTGGTAAGGATTTAAGTATCCCTTAATTTTTTTTCTATGATTGACGAGGCCCCTTTACCATTCTGTCTAAATAGGCTATTCTATTTGTACAGATATGGAATAGGGGCGCATTCAATTCTTCTTTGTTTATTAGAGTTTAGTCCAAGTTTTTTTGTTTCATCGCGGGGTAGAGCAGTTTGGTAGCTCGCAAGGCTCATAACCTTGAGGTCACAGGTTCAAATCCTGTCTCCGCAACATTTTTTTTTCAACAAATGTAAGTTTTATTCTATTAACTAGTCATTAATTAATACTTGTCTTTTGGACCGCAAGGAAAAAATTGCTATATTTCCCGGTCAACTATAGCGAATCTTTTCTCTTTTTGAATCCATTTATATTTGGGCGGATAGCGGGAATCGAACCCGCGTCTTCTCCTTGGCAAAGAGAAATTTTACCATTCGACTATATCCGCTTTTTTTTTTTGCCTTCTTGATAAGAAATTTATGGATAATATTTGTTCCAATCTATACAAGATACACTCTTTGGTTTGGGGTGATTTCATAAAATTCTATCACTAAATTAATTCAATTAACAATTCTATTAATATATATATTAATATTATATATTAATAATATTAATATATATATTATATATTAATAATATATTTATTCTATATATTGAATAAAATATTATTTTATATATTTATATCAATTTTTGATTCGTTTTTTTATTTAATTATTTATTACTATATTCATTCATATTTAGTAAATCGATAGTTATTATTATTTTATTAATATTTCACTCAAGTTCCAGAAGTTTGACCCCTCCTCTAAATTTTTTCTTTATTTGCATTTTATGGACTTATATTGAATATGTAATTAAGGGAATGGGAGGGGTCATCTCATTTTTGGATCTGCAACGAATGAATTCAAGAGATAAGAGAATTAAGGATACCCACCAAGAAGACTAATCCAATCCATAAAGATGTACCAGAAAATACAACATTTTTGTTACTCGACCAACCATCAGGAGACGCAAATACAACGGGTACACTAATCAATAAGATTGATGAAGTAATAATTAATGCAAAAACAGCCAATTGGAAAGCAATAGTCATGTTTTTAATCCTCCAAGCTATTAACAAAAGAATATACACCATTTAATCCTCTTACTCACTAAAAAATTTTAATAAATAAAGGCATTTTCTCATGAATCCGTTGATTCGAGATGACTTATTTCCAACTTCGTTTTACCACTTTTATTCTATTATTCTATTCGGACATTAAGTTAAAGGTTCTTTTTGACTTCACAAATGGGTATACTGGATCGTGTATCTCATTTATTTATATAGGCAGGTTGATCGACCTATAAAGAAAGTCACACACCATATCTTTCTCTACATAGTGATCGTATTAACTCATAGGCTATGTTCTATTTAGCGAAAAAAAAATAAAATAGAAATTATCGTTCGGAGAGATGGCCGAGTGGTTGATGGCTCCGGTCTTGAAAACCGGTATAGTTCATAAAAAATAACTATCGAGGGTTCGAATCCCTCTCTCTCCTTTTGTTGGATGAATATCTATTTTTTTCTTTATTGGCTTTTTTTACTTCTTA